TTCTACCAGATATGTCTTTTTTCTTTCGTTGAAAATCTATTTTACGGTATAGACGTTTATGACCTCCCCCTCTATGCCTTGAGGTAATGATTCCTCTGGCATTACGACCTTTACCACAACGACGCTGTCCAGAGATCAAATTGTTTCGTGGATTGGATTTCACTTGAATTCCAACAGTTGCATTTCGCGTGTTCGGGGTAGAAGTTTTATATAAATGTATCGCCGTGTTATGAAGTATTTTGAGTGAAATTCATTTCTTTTCTTTCTAAGCTAATAGATGGAATAGAATAACCCGCTTGAAGCGTAATAATCATACGTTTGTAATGCATTTTATGCCCTCTAAGGGGTCTCCTTCTTCGACTCTTTCCCGGGATTCGATGACTATTCATAGCTATTACCTTGACACCAAAAAAGAGTTCGACCCAACGCTTTATTTCTGTCCTAGTTGACTTTGATTCGACATTAGAAGTATATTGATTCTTCCTCAATAACCGAACAGTTTTTTCTGTAAATACTGCATATTTAATTTTATCCATAAATCTATTTTCTTCCCTATGAGTTCCAGTTTCGATAAGAATTCTCCCTCTAACTGTTTCTATACTTATGATATGAATATACCATACATAACACATAACGAATTGGTATGGATGATGAGATTCCATTGATACAAAGCCAATTCCAATAGACGTATTGAACATTCCCGTTGTCGTGCATCCAGCAGGAATTGAACCCGCAAATTTGCCAATTATGAGTTGGGCGCTTTAACCATTCAGCCATGGATGCATAAGGGGGATTATCATAGAATAAAGAAAGAAATATTGTAAAAGAAATATCATAAAGAAATATCATAGAAGAAAGAACTATCGTATCGGAGATTACCTAAAGAAATGGAAACCTATTTTCTTTTACTTTATATTCAATATTTATAATGGGGAGGCACTCAAAATGAAGCATAAAATTTCACAACAAGATCCATTTCAACCCTGGATCTTCGAATTGAGAGAGATGTTAAGAGAGGTCAAGAACTCTCACGATTTGTTAGATTCGTGGACCCAAGTCGATTCAGTTAGAACTATCGTTTCTATTTTTTTCGAGCAAGAACGTTTTATGAAACTCTTCGACCCCCTAATTTGGAGGAGTTTACTCTCACGCGATTCACAGGGGTCAAGAAGCAATCGGTATTTCACGATCAAAGGGGCAGTACTGACGATCAAGGGTCTAGTCAAAGGTGCAGTATTGACGACCAAAGGTCTAGTACTGCTTGTAGTAGTGGTCCTTCTCTATCGCATGCATAATCGAGAAATGGTCGAAAGAAAAAATCTATATTTGATGGGGCTTCTGCCTAGGAATTCCTTTGGACCCAGAAATGCTCCATTGGAAAAATCTTTTGGGTCTATCAATAGGTTGATTGTTTCGCTCCTGTATCTTCCAAAAGGGAAAAAGATCTCTGAGAGTTGTTTCATGGATCCGAAAGAGAGTACTTGGGTTCTCCCAATAACTAAAACGAAAAAGTGTATCATGCCTGAATCTAACTGGGGTTCGCGGTGGTGGAGGAACCGGGTCGGAAAAAAGAGGGATTCTATTTGTAAGATATCTAATGAAACCCTGGCTGTAATTGAGATCTCATTCAAAGAGAAAGATATCAAATATCTGGAGTCTTCTTTTGTTTCCTATACGGATGATCGGATCCGCAAGGACCATGATTGGGAATTGTTTGATCGTCTTTCTCCGAGAAATAAGCGAAACATAATCAACTTGAATTCGGGACAGCTATTTGAAATCTTAGTGAAACACTGGATTTGTTATCTTATGTCTTCTTTTCGTGAAAAAAGACCAATTGAAGTGGAGGGTTTCTTCAAACAACAAGGAGCTGGGTCAACTATTCAATCAAATGATATTGAGCATCTTTCCCATCTCTTCTCGAGAAACAAGTGTGGTATTTCTTTGCTGCAAAATTGTATTCAATTTCATATGTGGCAATTCCGCCAAGATCTCTTCGTTAGTTGGAAGAAGAATCCGCACGAATCAGATTTCTTTAGGAAGGTGTCGAGAGAGAATTGGATTTGCTTAGACAATGTGTGGTTGATAAACAAGGATCGGTTTTTTCGCTTGTTTAGCAAGGTATGGAATGTATCGTCAAATATGCAATATGATTCCACAAGATCTAATTTCGTTCAAGTAAGGGATTCTAGCCAATTGAAAGGATCTTTTGATCAATCCATAGATCATTTCGATTCCATTCGTAATAAGGATTCGGAATATCACACATGGATCAATCAAAGAGAGATTCAAAAAGAAGGGTCGATTCTTTGGGATCCTTCCTTTCTTCAAACGGAAGGAGCAGAGATAGAATCAGACCGATTCCCGAAAAGCCTTTCTGGAGATTCCTCAATGTCCCGGCTATTCACGGAACGTGAGAAGCAGATGAATAATCATCCGCTTCCGGAAGAAATCGAAGAATTTCTTGGGAATCCTACAAGATCAATTCGTTCTTTTTTCTCTGACAGATGGTCAGAACTTCATCTGGGTTCGAATCCTACTAAGAGGTCCACCAGAGATCAGAAATTATTGAAGAAACAACAAGATCTTTCTTTTGTCCCATCCCGGCGATCGGAAAAAAAAGAAATCATTGATATATTCAAGATAATTGCGTATTTACAAAATACCGTCACAATTCATCCTATTGCATCAAATCCGGGATGTGATAGGGTTCCGAAGGATGAACCGGATATGGGCAGTTCCAACAAGATTTCATTCTTGAACCAAAATCCATTTTTTGATTTATTTCATCTATTCCATGACCGGAAGAGGGGAGGATACGTGGGGCGCCACGATTTTGAATCAGAAGAGAGATTTCAAGGAGTGGCAGATCTATTCACTCTATCAATAACCGAGCCGGATCTGGTGTATCATAAGGGTTTTGCCTTTTCTATTGATTCCTGCGGATTGGATCAAAAAAAATTCTTGAACGAGGTATTCAACTCCAGGGATGAATCGACAAAGAAATCTTTATTGGTTCTACCTCCTATGTTTTCTGAAGAAAATGAATCTTTTTATCGAAGGATCAGAAAAAAAGGGGTCCAGATCTCCTGCGGGAATGCTTTGGAAGATCCAAAACCAAAAAGAGTGGTATTTGCTATCAACACCATACTGAAGGCATTCAATCAACATAGATTGATCCAAAATCTGATTCCAATCCAATATAGCATCCATGGGTACATAAGAAATGTATCAAATCGATTCTTTTTAATGAATAGATCCGATTGCAACTTCGAATACGGAATTCAAAGGGATCAAATAGGAAATGATACTCTGAATCAGAGAACTCAAAGGAAATTTACGATCAACCAACATTTATCGAATTTGAAAAAGAGTCATAAGAAATGGTTCGATCCTCTTATTTCTCGAAGCGAGAGATCCATGAATCGGGATCCTGATGCATATAGATACAAATGGTCCAATGGGAGCAAGAGTTTCCAGGAGGATTTGGAACATTTCGTTTCTGAGCAGAAGAGCCGTTTTCAAGTAGTCTTCGATCGATTAGGTATTAATCAATATTTGATTGATTGGTCTGAGGTTATCGAAAAAATTGATTGGTATTGGTCGGAGGTTATCAAAAAAAAAATTGATTGGTCTGAGGTTATCGAAAAAATTGATTGGTATTGGTCGGAATTTTTCGACAAAAAAGATCCTTCTAAGTCACTTCGTTTCCTTTTGTCGAAGTTACTTCCCCTTTTGTCCTATTTGTCCAATTTGTCCAAGTCGCTTCTTTTCTTTTTGTTTAGGTCACTTCCTTTTTTCTTTGTGAGTATCGGGAATAGCCCCATTCATAGGTCCGAGATCCACATCTATGAGTTGAAGGGTCCAACTGATCAACGCTTCAATCAGTTGTTAGAATCAATAGGTCTTCAAATCGTTCATTTGAATAAATTGAAACCCTTCTTATTGGATGATCATGATACTTCCCAAAAATCGAAATTCTTGATCAATGGAGGAAGAGTATCACCGTTTTTGTTCAATAAGATACCGAAGTGGATGATTGACTCATTCCATACTAGAAAAAATCGCAGGAAATCTTTTGAGAAGACCGATTCCTATTTCTCAATGATATCCCACGATCGAGACAATTGGCTGAATCCCGTGAAACCATTTCATAGAAGTTCATTGATATCCTCTTTTTATAAAGCAAATCGACTTCGATTCTTGAATAATCCACATCACTTCTGGTTCTATTGTAACAAAGGATTCCCTTTTTATGTGGAAAGGACCCCTATCAATAATTATGATCTTACGTATGGACAATTCCTCAATATCTTTTTCATTCGCAACAAAATATTTTCTTTGCACGTCGGTAAAAAAAAAGATGTTTTTTTGGAAAAAGATACTATTTCACCGATCGAGTCACAGGTATCTAAGATATGCATACCTAAGAATTTTCCGCCGAGTGGTGCCGAACCGGATAACTTGGACAAATCTTTTCATTTTCCAATTCGATCCGCTCCATTCGTTCGTAGAGCTCTTTACTCGATCGCAGACATTTTTGGAACACCTCTAAGAGAGGGACAATTAGTCAATTTTGAAAGAATTTATTGTCAAGCTCTTTCAGATATGAATCCATCTGATTCAGAAGGGAAGAACTTGCATCAGTTTCTCAATTTCAATTCAAAGATGGGTTTGATTGACTCTGAGAAATATTTATTACCATCCGAAAAGAGGAAAAAACGGAGTCTTTATCTAAATAAATGCGTTGAGGAAGGGCAGATGTATAGAACCTATAGTGCTTTTTCAACTCTCTCAAATATGTTTCAAACATATATGCCATGGTTCTTTACTTCGACAGGGTACAAATATCTCAATTTCATTCTTTTAGATACTTTCAAAAAAGTATATAATTCAGACCTATTGAGGATAGCGATACTAAGTAGCAGTCAAAAATTGTTATCCCTTTTTGAAGATATTATAGATAGATTAGATATAGATATATCATGGCCAATTCTTCAGAACAAATTGCGGGAGATTCTTCTTCCACAAAGGAATCTGATAAGCGAGATTTCGAGTAAGTGTTTACATAATCTTCTTCTGTCCGAAGAAATGCTTCGTCGAGATAATGAGTCACCCGTTTCATTGATATGGGAATTTCCGGGATCACCAAATGTTCGGGAGTTGCTCTATTCAATCCTTTTCCTTCTTCTTGTTGCTGGATATATCGTTCGTAGACATCTTCTCGTTGTTTCCCGAGCCTCTAGGGAGTTACAGACAGAGTTGGAAAAGATCAAATCTTTGATGATTCCATCATACATGATTGAGTTGCGAAAACTTCTGGATAGGTATCCTACATCTGAACTGAATTCTTTCTGGTTAAAGAATCTCTTTCTAGCTGCTTTAGGATATTTTCTAGAAGAAATACGGGCTTTTGGCGGCAAGATGCTATCGGGTGGTGGTCCCGCTTATGGGGTCAAATCAATACCTTCTAAGAAGAAATATTGGAATATCAATCTCATTGATATCATCGATTTCCTAAGTATCATACCCAATCCCATCAATCGAATCACTTTTTCGAGAAATACGAGACATCTAAGTCGTACAAGTAAAGAGATCTATTCATTACTAAGAAAAAGAAAAAATGTGAACAGTGGTTGGATTGATGATAAGATCGAATCCTGGGTCGCGAATACTGATTCGATTGATGATGCCGAAAGAGAATTCTTGGTTCAGTTCTCCATCTTAAGGAAAGAAAAAAGGATTGATAAAATTCTATGGAGTCTGACTGATAGTGATCATTTATCAAAGAATGGTTCTAGTTATCAAATGATTGAACAACCAGGATCGGTTTACTTACGATACTTAGTTGACATTCATAAAAAGTATCTAATGAATTATGAGTTTCATAGACCCTCTTTAGCAGAAAGACGAGTATTCCTTGCGCATTATCAGACAATCACTTATTCACAAACCTCGTTTGGGGCTAATAGTTTTCATTTCCCATCTCATGGAAAACCCTTTTCACTCCGCTTAGGCCTATCCCCCTCTAGGGGTATTTTAGTGATAGGTTCTATAGGAACTGGACGATCCTATTTGGTCAAATACCTAGCGACAAACTCCTATCTTCCTTTCATTACAGTAGTTCCGAACAAGTTCCTGGATGAAAGGCCTCAATTTTTTGAGGATATTTATGATGATAGTGATGGTGAGGATATTTTTGATAATAGTGGTGCTCATCATACTCATCATAGTGAGGATATTGAGGATATTGATGATAGTGAGGATAGTGAGGATATTGATGGGGAGCTGCTAACTATGACGAATGAGGAGGTGGATATGGTAGACCGCTTTTATATCACCTTTCAACTCGAATTAGCAAAAGCAATGTCTCCTTGCATACTATGGATTCCAAACATTCATGATCTGTCTCTGGATGCGTCGAATTACTTATCCCTCGGTCTATTAGTGAACCATCTCTCCAGGGATTGTGAAAGATCCTCCAATAGCAATATTCTTGTTATTGCGTCGACTCATATTCCCAAAAAAGTGGATCCCGGTCTAATAGCTGCGAATAAATTCAATACGTGCATTAAGATACGAAGGCTTCTTATTCCACAACAACGAAAGCACTTTTTCACTCTTTCATATACTCGGGGATTTCCTTTGGAAAAGAAAATCTTCCATACGAATGCTAGTGGATTCGGGTCCATAACCATGGGTTCCGATGTACGAGATCTTGTATCACTTACCAATGAGGCCCTATCAATTAGTATTACACAGAAGAAATCCATTATAGACACTAATACAATTCGATCCGCTCTTCATAGAAAAACTTGGGATTTGCGATCCCAGGTAAGCTCGGTTCAGGATCATGAGATCCTTTTCTATCAGATAGGAAGGGCTGTTGCACAAACAGTACTTCTAAGTAATTGCCCCATAGATCCTATATCTATCTATATGAAGAAATCATCTATGGAAGGGGATTCTTATGTGTACAAATTGTACTTCGAGCTTGGAACGAGCATGAAGAGATTAACGATACTTCTTTATCTTTTGAGTTGTTCTGCCGGATCGGTCGCTCAAGATCTTTGGTCTCCACCCGGACCCGATGAAAAAAATTGGGTCACTTCTTATGGATTCCTTGAGAATGATTCTGATCTAGTTCGTGGCCTATTAGAAGTAGAAGGCGCTCTCTTGGGATCCTCACGGACAGA